CAGTTTATGAAAATTCTTATCTTGATGGAAATCAAGAAAATTGGAAGTTTTTAATAAAAAAAGAAAAAAACCTCTTTAACCTTTTTTTGTTGTTCTGGTTTGAAAAACCTCTTTTGACTCTTCTTTTCGACTATAAACGCTGGAACCGTCCATTTCGATATATCAAAAATGATCAATTTCTTATTCTTAAAAAAGAAAGTAAAAGTAGTAAATTAATACAAAAATTGATACATAAACTAAAAAAAAGAAGAGATAAGAGGAGATACGCCCCCCACCTAGATATTTAATAATTTCTGCTACAAAGAAACTTGTAACACCAATACCATTCGTAATTCCATCAATTACTTGTCTATCAAAAAATTGAGTTAGTTCGGCTAATCCTCTTATACACCTAGTGAAAGTTTTTTCATAAAAAATGTCTATGTAACCGCGATTATATGACCAATTATATATTACATTTATTATTTTGTCCCAGACAAGTCTTCTAGGACCCGTTTTAACAAAAAAATTGATTAAGTTCAAATTCTGAAAATATGAATAAGCGGGCCCATATAAAAGAGACGCTATAAATATTCCGAAATAAGCTATACTGACTGAAAAAATTGCATTTATCACAAATTCATACCAATCAAAAAAATTGTTAGAATTTGAATGTAGCAAGTTTATCGACGGAGTTAACCATTTTGATAATATGTCCAAATATATTCTTCCTTGACCAAAAGGAATTCCTATGGATCCAACAAATAAAGTAAATAAGACCAATACAAAAAGTGGCAATAACATTGTATTGTCCGATTCATAAGGATACGTGGAAGTTTTTTTATTGGGAAAATTTTTAATAGTAATAAGGGGTTGTATCATATTTCTTACATTACCATCAATTGGATATGTTTTTTTTGAAAAAAGGGAACCCCTCTGATTATTATTCATTGTTGATAAAAATTTTTTTTTTTTTATCGCTTTTTGTCCTTTTTTTCCCCATATGGATATTGAATAGAACGCATTATTTTTTTTTCCGCTGTAATTTTTTAAATTAAAATTTAAATGCCCTTCAAAAGTAAGTAAATACATCCGAAACATATAAAATGCAGTTAACCCTGCTGTGAAACAAGCTATTATTGCAAAAATAGGTGAATACAACCAACTATCATTAAGAATTTCGTCTTTGGACCAAAAACAAGCAAGAGGTGGAAAACCACAAAGAGAAAGTGTACCTAATAAAAATGAAGTTTTTGTAATTGGCACATATTTTGTTAAACCGCCCATAAGAGCCATGTTCTGGCTTTTATCCGGAGAATATCCAACAATGGTTTCCATAGAATGAATAATGGATCCAGATCCTAAAAATAATAATGCTTTCGAATAGGCATGAGTGATCAAATGAAATAAAGCAGCCCGATAAGATCCCATGCCTAAAGCTAACATAATATAACCCAATTGAGACATTGTAGAATAGGCTAAACTTCTTTTAATATCTCTTTGAGCAAGAGCCAAAGTAGCTCCTAATAGTATTGTTATTATACCTACCAAAGAAATTATATACATTATGTAAGGTATGACTGTAAAAAGAGGAAGAAGGCGAGCTATAAGAAAAATTCCCGCTGCTACCATTGTAGCAGCGTGTATAAGAGCCGAAATAGGAGTAGGACCCTCCATAGCATCGGGTAACCATACGTGAAGGGGGAATTGCGCAGATTTAGCAACCGCACCAACAAATAATAGGGAAGCACACAAAGTTAGAAATAAGGAATTGGCCCCATTATTATCAATCAAATTTTTGGCTATTTCGAACAAATCCCGAAATTCAAAACTCCCCGTTATCCAATAAAGACCTAAGATTCCTAAAAATAAACCAAAATCCCCTACACGATTAGTTACAAAGGCTTTTTGACAAGCACTTGCCGCAAGGGGGCGTGTGAACCAAAAACCTATTAATAGATATGAACACATTCCAACCAATTCCCAAAAAAAATAAATTTGTATCAAATTTGAACTAGTAACTAATCCCAGCATGGAAGCATTAGAAAAACTCATATAAGAAAAAAATCTCAAATAGCCTTGATCATGAGACATATAATTGTCACTATAAATAAGAACCATTATTCCAACAGTAGTAATTAATATTAACATAATAGAAGTAAGCGGATCTATAAAGTGTCCGAAATCTAAGGAAAAATCATTATTGATGGTCCAAGACCATACATATTGGTAGATGGGACTGCCGTTTATTTGCTGAATAGACAGATCGGCTGAAAAAAGCATAACGATACTTAGTAATAAAACACTAGGAAAAGCCCATATGCGCCTAATACTTTTTGTTGCCGCCGGAACAAGGAGAAGGCCCAACCCTATTGCTATAGGAACTGGAAGGGGAATGAAAGGTATGATCCACGCATATTGATATATATGTTCCATAAAAAAATCAAACTTTTTTATTAATTGTTTAATTGTTTCCGATTCACCAGCTCTTATAGATTTCGAAAGGAGTAAAAAAAAAACGTAAAAAAATCAAGATATGAAAGGACTCAAATAAATAAGATATTTATGAAGATACAGAATATGATATTTTCAAACATTTCATTATTACAATAATTTAGAAACATAGAACAAGTAAAAAATGATACAAAAAAAATTGAAGTACTTGATTCCAATATATATTATCCACCAATAACTTAACTCGAAAAACGTAAAACAAAATACCTCGTTGTTATTAGTTATTTTAGTTAATTTATTCGGAATCATTAATGAGTTGTGAACTAGTTCATTGTGGAACTGTTCGAGTTCCTTATATTTCTTTCAATAAAACAACTTATGTTTATGGTAAACTATATGATATCCGTTGATTTGTTACCCGTCACTTCAATTCACACAGAACTGTAATAAGAAAAAAGGGACTTTTTTCAAATAATATTAACAAATTAACCACTAACAGATACTAGTCTCATTCGATTTTTCTAATTTTAATTAGATATACTTTCTTGATCAATTACAATTATATAGAAAGGGGTTTAGAGTCTAGTTTTCTTAAATTAGGTAAGGGTTCTGAAACTTTTGGATTTCGTTTTTGAAATTAGATGAAATGTAACATGACGAAAATATACGGAAGTACCAAATGAAACCTTTTTTTATTATTTTATTACCAACGTCAAGCAATTATATTTCTATAGCCTTGGTTGAATCCCATGTATATATATATCCGAATGAAGATATGCGATATATATATAGATATATATATAGATAGTACTGGCTAGTATACATCATTCTTTCTTCAGATATTCTTTCTTCGAATATTATATGTAATAGTAATAAATTCTATATTTGGAACAATAGATGTCTTACACATTTAACTATAACAATGAACAACTTCTGCATTTTTTAATGGCGGTTCCTAAAAAACGTACTTCTATGTCCAAAAAGCGTATTCGTAAAAATTTTTGGAAAAATAAAGCATATTGGGCATCAATAAAGGCTTTCTCTTTAGCCAAATCACTTTCCACCGGGAAGTCTAAAAGTTTTTTTGTTCGACAAACAAGTAATAAAGTCTTGGAATAATCTTAATAAATATGAACCAATCGATTAGATAATTTAAACTTATCAATATGAGATGGAATTTTCTGTTGTCGTATGTAGATAATAGTTTTTCTGTCTACTAGACTTGAAAAGGACTACAAAAAATCAGGCACAAGATACAAATAAAGTTTCATCTTTTCTTTCTATTTATTGGTTTTTTTGTGGGATGGGGATTGTTATTTTCCCCATCGATTCACTTCTTAAACAAAGCATTTTTTTAGGAAGATTTCTTGGGTTTTGTATTCCGAATCGAATATATATTATTCTATGTTTGGTTTGAAAAGATCCATCAAGATATCTCTATCTATAAAGCACAATCTACATTCCATATGAATGAATATCTTGATAACTCTATTATTTTTCTAAAATTTTATTTTTTTTTTTTTGAAATGAAATAATGAAATAAATATGGAATGAATAGAAATTTGAACTCGTTCTTTTGTTATACAAACAGCCCCCCAATTGTTTTGACTAATACTTAATTGGTTTAGACTTAATTGGTTTGGTAAATACTAACACGAATTTTAGACACAATGAAAATCCCAGGAAAGAAATTAAAACTGGATTAAATTAATTAATCCGTTTTGTTTTACAGGCTATCCAACCAAATATTTACAACAACACCTTTTCTTCAGTAATTCCATTGTGATCCATAAAAAATCCTATTTTTTTTTATTCGGATTAATTTAATAAAATAAGATAAATGAGAAATAAATCATCAAACAAATAAAAATGGAATGGGGTATAAAAAAATTGAGTTATGGGCATGGATATAAGAACAGAACTATCTAGTTACAACTCTTCAATTCCATAAGAGCTTAAAACGCATGAAAAGCCATTACATTACATTGTTAAAACTAACACTACCCCAACTACAATAAAGGTAATAATTATTGAACGTTCAAATAGAAATTTGAACGATACTTTTTAATATTTCCTTAAAGATATTGCATTGAATTGCCTCCTTCAATCTCGACGATTGAAGATGGATGGGCTATTATGATTTCGAGCAAGCCGCTATGGTGAAATCGGTAGACACGCTGCTCTTAGGAAGCAGTGCTAGAGCATCTCGGTTCGAGTCCGAGTGGCGGCATCTTATCAAAAAATACTAGTAAAAAAAAGACTAGAATAACTCCTATAATATATAGAATGAAATGCCTTAATTTGCATTCCATTGTTGGAGGCCATCTTTATTTTTTTTAGGATTTTTTATGATATTTTTTACTTTAGAACATATATTAACTCACATTTCTTTGTCGATTGTTTCAATTGTAATTTTTATTTATTTTATGAACTTATTAGTCCACGAAATCGTAGGACTACAAAATTCGTCGGAAAAAGGAATGGCAGCCACCTTTTTATGTATAACAGGATTATTAGTTATTCGGTGGATTTATTCAGGACATTTACCTTTAAGCGATTTATATGAA